TAATAATTGCATCTTTGGACCAGAAACAAGCAAAGGGAGGAATACCACAAAGAGAAAATGTACCTATAAGAAAAGTTGTTCCTGTAATTGGCATAAATTTTCTTAAACCACCCATAAAAGCCATATTTTGACATTTATTAGGGGAATATCCAACAATTGATTCCATGGAATGAATAACTGATCCAGATCCAAGAAACAATAAAGCTTTTGAATAAGCATGTGTAATTAAATGAAATAGACCTGCTTGATATGAACCTATACCTAAAGCTAACATCATGTAGCCTAATTGAGACATCGTAGAATAAGCTAAACCTTTTTTAAGATCTTTTTGAGCAAGAGCTATAGTAGCTCCTAATAAAGCAGTTATTGCTCCTGTCCAAGAAATAATACTCATTATATAAGGTAAAGTTTGAAAAAGAGGAAATAATCGAGCTATTAGAAAAATACCTGCAGCTACCATAGTTGCAGCGTGTATTAAAGCAGAAATTGGAGTTGGTCCTTCCATAGCATCTGGTAACCATACATGTAATGGAAATTGAGCTGATTTTGCAATTGGCCCTAAGAATAAAAAAAGCGCACATAAGCTAGCAAAATATAAATTAACTTCATGATTAATGAGTAATTCATTAAATCGTTTAAATAAAGTTTCAAATTCAAAACTACCAGTTAGCCAATAAAAACCCAAAATACCTAATAATAATCCAAAATCGCCTATACGATTTGTTATAAAAGCTTTTTGACAAGCGTTAGCTGCACTAGGTCTCGTAAACCAAAAACCTATTAATAAATAAGAGCACATTCCTACTAATTCCCAAAAAATATAAATTTGAATTAAATTAGGACTAAGTACTAGACCTAACATTGAAGCAGTAAATAAACTTAAATATGCAAAAAATCTTACATATCCTTGATCATGGGACATATAACTATCACTATAAATCATAACAAGAACTCCTACAGTAGTAATTAGAACTAGCATAATAGAAGTGAGTGGATCAATTAAAAATCCTATTTTAAAATCAATCTGCTTATCAAAAATCCAAGACCATAAATATCTATGAATAGTATTATCAATAAGTTGTTGCCATAAAATAATAGAAGAAAAAATCATAACTATAATTAATACTAATATACTAAAAATGGCCCATATATTACGAAGACTCTTAGTTGATTTTGGAAAAAAAAGTAAATTTAATCCTATTAGAATAGAAGATAGAAATGGAAGAAAAGGTACAATCCAAACAAATTGATATATAAATTCCATAAATAAATTTTTTATATAATAAAAAATCTTATTTTTTTTTAATTTCTAGTTTATAATTGACTAGATTAAGAAAAAAAAAATAGACTTAAAAACAAAGAAAAAGTTTAGGATTTTTATCCTATCTATTAAAAATTTTAATTAAAGTTATTTTACAAATTTATTAAAAAAAAAATAAATTATTAAATAAGATAAATTAAAAATTTTTTTATTTATTATTATTAAAGTAATAAGATATTATATATAGTTTCTAAACTAAGAGATATATATTTTTAATAGTATTGGAAATTTGTTTTATAAAAGTTTTACAAAAATTAAAATAATTAAAATTAATTTTTTTTTTATTAAATTTAATTAATTTGCTTTTTTTCAATTCATAATAATTTTTTTTCATTTACAATAAATTTCATAATGAATATGTACGCTATAATTGAAACCGGAGGTGAACAACTCCGAGTAGAACCAGGAAGATTTTATGATATCCGTCATTTTGCTCCATTAAAACCAAAAAATTTAAGTTATAATACTAAAATATTAATTTATCGAGTATTAATGATTCGTGATAAAACTACTATTAGTATTGGACAACCTTGGTTAAAAAATGCAATAGTAAAAGGAAGAATTTTACATTCCCATCTTGAAAACAAAATTACTGTTTATAAAATGAATTCGAAGAAAAAAACAAGACGTAAGTTTGGACATCGACAAAATTCAGCTCGATTTGTAGTAGATTCTATTTGTTTAGACGGAAAAGAATTATATAAATAAGAAATATATAAAAAAAATTTAAGAATAAAACTAAAATATAAATTAAAGAAATATTTAAAAATCTACAATTAAAAGGAATTTTTAGTTATGGCGGTTCCAAAAAAACGTACTTCTAAGTCGAAAAAAAAAATCCGTGAAACTATATGGAAAGAAAAAGCAAATAAAGCTAGATTAAAAGCTTTTTCGTTAGCCCAATCTATTTTAACAGGCCGTTCAAAAAGCTTTTATTACACAACAAATGAAAAGAATTCTAAGCCATCTCAATAATATAATATAAAATTTTTAATAAATAAATAGAAATCAATGATACAAGTATAAAAAGTATACCCTTCAAAACTTTCAATAAAAAGAATTTTAATAGAAAAAACTTAAAAGAGTAACAGACTTAATATAAAATTAAATTTTTTCGTAAAAGAACCAAAAATATATAATAAAAATATATTTAATAAGAAATAGATAGTTTCATTTAGTTAAAAATAAATGAAACTATCTTAGATATTAAAATAAAAAAACAAAAAAATTAAAAATTTTGTAATTTTTTTTGGAGCAGTGGGATTTGAACCCACGATCTCCATCACCCCAAGATGGCACGTTACCAAACTACGCTATGCCCCATTAAAAAATTTTTAAACTTAACTTAGTTAATATTAATTATTATAAAAACTTTATATATTGTTTTATTTTATAAAAAAGATTGACCTTTTAATATTAATTATGTTATATTTATTTTTGATAAGCCGCCATGGTGAAATTGGTAGACACGCTGCTCTTAGGAAGCAGTGCTAACGCATCTCGGTTCGAGTCCGAGTGGCGGTATTTAAATAAAAATCTATTTTTTATTATATTTATTTATTAATATATTTAAAAAAAAAATTTTCAGTTTAAAAATTTAATATATTTTATAATTTAAATCTTTTATTAAAAGTTAAAAAATTAAATTAACTTCAAATAGTTAAATGATATAAAAATATTTTCTCATTTAACTATTTGAAATAAATTTAATTAGTAAAAAAAAAATTTATTACAATAAAATTTTAATGAGATTAAATATTCTTTTTTTTTAGATAAGTTTAGAAAATAAATTTAGATAAAAGAAAATTTACTTTATTGTTCCATAAAGATAAAACTGAATTAGGATAGATACCAATACCTATTATAGGAAAAATTAAACAGATTAAAATAAAAATTTCGCGTGGTCCTGCATCCATATTAGAAAAAATTAAAAATTTAGAAAACTTATATCCATAAAACATTTGACGTAGCATTGATAATAAATAAATAGGAGTTAATATTATTCCAATTGCTTCTATTATTGTAATAAGTATTTTGAAACTAAACGAATATTTATGACTAATAACTATCCCTAAAAAAACTAAAAATTCTGCCAAAAATCCGCTCATCCCAGGTAATGCTAATGATGCCATTGAAAAACTACTAAACATAGTAAATATTTTGGGCATATAAATAGCTGTTCCTCCCATTTGCTCAAGAAAAAGAGTGCGTGTTCTATCATAACTTATTCCCGCTAAGAAAAAAAGTGCAGCACCAATTAATCCATGAGAAATCATTTGTAAAATAGCTCCATTAAGACCTAAATCTGTCATAGACCCAATGCCAATAAGTACAAAACCCATATGTGATATTGAGGAATAAGCAATTCTTCGTTTTAAATTACGTTGACTAAAAGAAGTAAATGCTGCATAAACAATTTGAATTGCTCCTATTATTATAATCCATGGTGCAAAAATAGAATGAGCATGAGGTAATAATTCCATATTAATTCGAATTATTCCATATCCTCCCATTTTTAAAAGTATTCCGGCTAAAAGCATACATGTACTATAATGTGCTTCCCCATGAGTATCTGGTAACCAAGTATGTAAAGGAAATATTGGTAATTTAACAGCATAAGCAATAAAAAAACCTAAGTATAATATTATTTCTAATTCTATAGGATATGATTTATTAGATAAACTTTGTAAATCCAATGTTAATTGATTAGAACCATAAAATCCCATACTTAATGCTCCCATTAAAATAAAAATGGAACCACCAGCCGTATACAAAATAAATTTTGTAGCAGCATATAACCGTCTTTTTCCCCCCCATATACATAAAAGTAAATAAACTGGAATTAATTCCAATTCCCACATAAAAAAGAAAAGTAAAATATCTTGAGAAGCAAATAATCCTACTTGACCACTATACATTGCGAGCATTAGAAAATAGAATAATCGTGGATTTCGAGTAATGGGCCAGGCAGCTAAAGTAGCTAAAGTAGTAATAAAACCTGTTAATAAAATAAGTCCAATTGAAAGACCATCAATTCCTAATCTCCAATGAAAATCAAGAAAATTAATCCAATTATAATCTTCTTTTAATTGAATAAATGGATTATCAGATTTAAAATGATAACAAAATACATAAGTGATTAAAAGAAATTCTAATAAACAAACACCTAAAGTGTACCATCGAATAATATTATTTCCTTTGATGGGAAATAATGAAATTACAAGACCCGCAGATACGGGTAAAAGAACAATTATGCTTAGCCAAGGAAAATTACTCATGATAAAAATAAAAAAACTTTAAATAAAAAAACCCATACTCAAAATTTGAGTATGGGTAAAAAAAATACTTAAATTTTTTTTTGTGTGCTTAATATGATAGACCCATGCTTCGAGTAGTTTCAGCTCCTAAATAAACACGTACACTCAAAAAATCTGTTGGACAAGCAGATTCACATCGTTTACGACCGACACAATCTTCTGTTCTAGGAGCAGAAGCTATTTGATTAGCTTTGCATCCATCCCAAGGTACCATTTCTAATACATCTGTAGGACATGCTCTTACACATTGAGTACAACCAATACATGTATCATAAATTTTTACTGAATGTGCCATTGATTTTTTAAACTCCAATATATTGTTAAAAGCCTTAAATTTAGTAAAGTTATAATATAATATTATTATATGGAAATTTTTTTTTAATCAAAAAATTTTTAATATTAGTAAAAAAATATATATACCTATATATTTTTTTAACAACTAAATAACTCAATTACCATTTTAACAAATTAAATTGATCAATACGAGTTGAATTTTTATTACGATAAATAGCTAAAACAATAGCTAATCCAATAGCTGCCTCAGCAGCTGCAATAGCTATAATAAAAATAGCAAAAATTTCACCTTTTGTTTGTTGAGTATCAAAAGAATTAGAAAAAGTGATAAAATTTATATTAACAGCATTAAAAATTAATTCTAGACACATAAGTGCTCGCACCATATTCCGACTTGTAATTAACCCGAAAATACCAATACAAAATAAATAAGCACCTAAATTAAGTACATGTTCAAGCATTGAAAAACTCCTTATGAACGAAAAAAGATCAAAAAACTTTAGGATTTTTTTCTATTTGTAATTCTATTTTTTCATTTGTTTTAATCAAAATTTCTCGGCGAGCTATAACAATTGCGCCTACTAACGCAACTAAAAGAACTATAGAAAGAAGTTCGAATGGCAGCAAAAATTGGGTCAATAAAAGGTAGCCAATACGTTGAACATTTTTTGTAAAATCAATTTCTAAAAAGGTTTTTGATTCTGTAATTAAACTAATATTAGACCATGGTGTATTCAAAATTACAGTAACTAATAACGAAAAAAGACTTAAACAAATTACAAAGGTAATTTTATCACCTATCGTCCAAGAAGGAAAAATTTTTAAAGAATGTGATTTATTAATTAACATTACAGCAAATACAATTAAAACATTTACAGCCCCCACATAAATTAAAATTTGTGCAGCAGCTACAAAATCAGCATTTAATGCAAAATATAAAAGAGATATACAAAAAAAAACTAGTCCTAAAAAAAACGCCGAATAGACTATATTGGTAAGTAATACTACTCCTAAACTTCCCAATATTACACCTATTTCTAAAAGAAAAAAAATAATTTCATGAAGTGGCTCAGATAATTCAATTATATTCACAATAAATTTAAATCCTCTTTCTATTATTCTGATTTACTAGCTAAAAAAAAAAAATTTATTTTTTTTTCAACTTGAGATTCTTAAAAAAAATAATGTATAGAATTCTATTTATATATATCTTTTTTTTTTCTTTTTAATTCAATCCAAAAAATTTGTAATATTTCTTGAATTCGAATGGCCTTCTGTACCTCCTTTAAATAAATAACTTAAATTTGAAATAGTTTGAATTGTAGAATCTTCGATTACAGAAATAGGTAATCGTCCTAAAGCAATTTGATCATAATTTAAATCATGACGATCATAAATTGAAAGCTCATATTCTTCAGTCATTGATAAGCAATTTGTAGGACAATATTCAACACAATTTCCACAGAATATACAAACTCCGAAATCAATACTATAATTTTTCAGTTGTTTTTTCTTCACATCTTTTTTTAATTCCCAATCAACAACAGGTAAATTAATTGGACATACACGAACACATACTTCGCAGGCAATACACTTATCAAACTCGAAATGAATACGTCCACGAAAACGTTCAGATGGAATTAATTTTTCATAAGGGTATTGAATAGTCATTGGTAAACGATTCATATGGTCTAAAGTTACCATAAAACCTTGACCAATATATCGTGTCGCTTGTATTGCTTGTTCACTATAGTTTTGAAGTCTATTTAACATAGTAAACATATGATAGATATCCTTTTTTAAATATATATATATTTTTTTATTTTTTGTATTTTTAAAGATTAAATAATGTTATATAGTAAAATATTTATAATAAAAGAACTTGAAAACAAGCTGTTAATAATAAATTACCTAGCGCAATAGGCAAAAGGAATTTCCACCCTAGATCTAATAATTGATCTATTCTTACTCTAGGTAATGTCCATCTTGTCATAATAGAGACAAATAAAAATAAATAAGCTTTGATTAACACAATAATAATTCCTATTATTACGTTAATAATTTGATTAGTTCCAATACTAAAATTCCATTCTAAATAATTAGAATTTGATAGAAATGGAATAGAAAAATGCCATCCACCTAAATAAAGAATTGTTATAAATAATGAAGAAACTAATAAATTTAAATAAGAAGCAACATAGAATAATCCGAATTTTATACCTGAATATTCTGTTTGATAACCTGCAACTAATTCTTCTTCTGCTTCTGGTAAATCAAATGGTAATCTTTCACATTCCGCTAAAGAGGCAATAAAAAAAGCTAAAAAACCAATAGGTTGACGCCATAAATTCCATCCCCAAAAGCCATATTTTGACTGTGCTTCAACGATATCAACGGTACTTAAACTATTAGATAATTATAGTCGATTTAACATTACTGTTAATATCTCTATTTCAAAACCGTACATGAAACTTTAGCGTCATACGGCTCCCCAATGGTTGTTTTAATAAAAATTTTATAATTTTTATTATTAAAAAAAAAAATTTGAATTTCACCCATGAGATTCTATTTGCTATAATAATAAATGCTTTTGAATCTATCTCAGCCCTTACAACCTCTAATTTTTTCTAATATATTTTGATTTTAAATAAGAATTGTAAAAGGATTACTTCGTTCCTAATAGTCATGTTGTTTTAATAAATAGGGCTATACTTTAGATTGATTTTATAAGGAAATACTTTTTAAGCATTTCTACTAATGCTAAATCCTTATTATATTTTAATAAATGTTTGTTATCTATAAAAATTTTTTATACTAATCTGTTATGTATTTTTGTGTTTCTAACCATTTATTTTTGCTCGATTTTAAATATAATAAAAATATAATAATAAATTTTTCATATATTTTACCTTTTGCTCCCGCTATCAGGTTTCAATAACTAATCTGCAACCTGGGGTACATTTTTTATTTGTTTTGCATGCTTTCACTCTTGTATATAGAGGATGGGATTAAATTTTATTACTGCAAATTAAAAAGCTGTTTTATTTTACCCATATGACGATTTAGTTTTTTTAGTTAAATAAGAAAAAGAATTATTTACTAAATTTGAATTTAAAAAAAAATTCTTTTAACGAATCACACGTAGAGATATAGATAATACACATAAAGCTAAAGGAATTTCATAACTAATAGATTGAGCTGCCGCTCGAAGACCACCTAAAAAGGAATATTTATTATTAGATCCATATCCTGCCATAAGAAGTCCAAGAGGAACAATACTACAAATAGCGATCCAGAAAAAAACACCTATATTAAGATCAGCTAAAATAATATTATGACCAAAAGGAATTACTAAATAACTTAAAAATACTGGTATAACAACTATTGCCGGTCCAATATTAAATAACCAAATATCCCCTTTAGATGGAATAATATCTTCTTTTAATAATAATTTAAAACCATCTGCTAAAGCTTGAATTATTCCTAAAGGACCGGCATATTCAGGTCCAATACGTTGCTGTATTCCTGCGGATATTTTTCTCTCGAGCCACACTAAGACTAATACACCTATTGTAATTGCTAACAAAAGAATAAGAATTGAAAAAAGAATCCATAAGAAATTAAAAAACTCTTTAGATAAACTTAACACATAAAAAAAATTAATAACTTGTTCTTTAAGATTGGTATTAAAAATCATTTTAACGATCAACCTCTCCCATAATAATATCTATACTACCTAATATTGTCATAATATCTGCTAATTTCATTCCTTTTACTAATTGAGGAAGAATTTGTAAATTAATAAAACCGGGTGGCCTAATTTTCCATCTCCAGGGAAAAACACTGTCATCTCCTATTAAAAAAATACCTAATTCTCCTTTGGGGGCTTCTACTCTAATATAATGTTCTTGTTTAGGTAATTTAAATGTAGGAGAAGGCTTTTTGCTAATAAATTGATATTCAAAATTATTCCATTCTGATTTTTTTCCTCGCTGAAGTCGTCGAGCTTCTAAATTTTCGTAAGGTCCCCCAGGAATTGATTTTAACGCCTGTTGAATTATTTTTATTGACTCTTTCATTTCCCCAACGCGTACTGAATAACGAGCTAATGAATCACCTTCTTTTTGCCATTGTACTTGCCAATCTAATTCATCATAACATTCGTAATGATCTATTTTCCGGAGATCCCACGGAACTCCTGAAGCACGTAACATAGGTCCAGATAAACCCCAGTTTATTGCTTCTTCTTTTCCAATAATACCTATTCCTTCTACGCGTTTTAAAAAAATAGGATTTTGTGTAATAAGTTTTTCATATTCATCAACTTTGGGTAAAAAGTAATCACAAAAATCTAAGCATTTATCTATCCAACCATAAGGTAAATCAACAGCAACCCCTCCAATACGAAAATAATTATGCATCATTCGCATGCCTGTAGCTGCTTCAAATAAATCATATATCATTTCTCTTTCTCTTAAAATGTAGAAAAAAGGAGTTTGCGCACCAATATCAGCCATAAAAGGTCCAAGCCATAATAAATGAGAAGCTACACGACTTAACTCTAGCATAATAATTCTGATATAACTAGCTCGTTTTGGAACTTGAATATTTGTTAATTTTTCTGGTGCATTTACAGTTATAGCTTCTGTAAACATTGTAGCTAAATAGTCCCATCGTGTAACATACGGAAGGTATTGAACAATTGTTCTATTTTCAGCAATTTTTTCCATACCCCTATGTAAATAGCCTAATATAGGTTCACAATCAATAACATTCTCTCCATCTAAAGTAATCATAAGTCGAAGAACACCATGCATTGATGGATGATGAGGACCCATACTTACTATCATGGGTTTTGTTTCTATAGCAAGCATGGTCATATATGATGCTCCTTTTCATTAATTATAAAAAAATAGCTAAAAAGAAAAATTTTTTAACGAATTTTTAGTTTACGAATACTTAACTTATTTATTAGATTTTCATAACTTGTTAAATTTGTTTGCGATAAGTAACTCAAAAGACGCTTACGTTTTCCTAAGATTTTCCACAAGCCTCTTTGAGATGAATAATCTTTATCATGCCGTTTTAAATGGTCTGTAAGTTTTAAAACCCTATTAGTTAAATGAGATATTTGAAATTCAACAGATCCTGTTTGTTCTTTAGAAAATGACGATGAACCAATAAATAGTTTTTTGGACATAAAAGTACTGCTCCTAAATTATATTATTTTAAAATAATTAATAATAGATTATAGTTAATTAATAGTCTTTATTATTATTATAAGTAAAAAAACAATAAAAACTTAAAATTTGAAAGAGATTTCTAAAAAATAGAAATAATGAGAAATTTTTGGTTATAACCAAGAATTTCTCAACAAGTAAAAAACTTTAAGTATACATACGAATTCTTAACATAGTAAATCGACTTCCATTATTTGTATTAAACCAGAATCTATTAACACATGCCAAATCTTCTAATCGAAAACTGGGCCAAAGAAAATGCTTAATTGTTAAATTTTGATTTTCATCCTGAATTTTTTGTAATTTTATTGGCTTATTTTCATCTTTCTTTACAAAGGATTTATCTAAATTCAAAATTTTATTTTTATTTAAATATAAAAGATTTAATACTTTTAATTCTTTACGATGTCTTGGAAGTATAATATCTTCAAGATTAACTAAATTAAAGTTTATTTTTTTATTATTTTGAAAAATGTCCATACGTGATGTAGATTTATTTAAATTTCTTAAATTTAAATATTTTTTGAATCTTACTTTTGATTTTAGAAAAGCACTTACTACTTTATACATTAAAATTTCATCATCAAGTACACGTGGTAAACGATGTTCAGAATTAATTGTTAATTTATTTATACCTATATCTCTGCAAAAAAGAAGACGAAATAGATCTAAGTTTTCACGCATTTTAGCAGAAAGTGAAATAATATTTTCTTGATTTTGCATAAAAGTCATGAGAGAAGCCATATCTCCTAATTCTTTAAATTTTTTTTCTACATTTTTCGATTTCCATTTCCATTGACGAATAGTTTGATGACGCTCTCTTTCGCGAAGTGATTTTTTATTTTGAATATCTTTCTTATTTTTTTGCTTTAATAAAGAAATTTTAGGTATATCTATTTTTTCTATTTTAGTTATATATTTCTTTTCTAGAAACGGTGGAATTAACCATAGAACTAAATTAGATTTAATATAAATATCTATTTTATTTTTTAATGCTTGTGAAATTTCCTTATTAAATATAGTTTCTTTATTTTTTGTTGATTTTATAACACTAGGGTTTTTTTCAAAATCAAGATAGCTATAGCATAAATAATTATATTGATATCGCTTATTTAATTTTTTATTTTGTTCTAATAAAGGATTTGTAACTAGTTTATAAGAAAATTTTTTTTTTTTAGATAAAACTAAAACTTTTGTTTGTTTTTCTGAAATCTTAAAGTTTTTTTTTCTTTTGTCTCTCCATTGATGAGTAACCTGATTTTTCCATTCTTGTGGTGCTATCGTATACCATACTTGTGAAGATATATTATATCTATTAAAAATTTGTAACCATTTTTTCAAATTTTTTTCTTTCAAATCTTTAAATTCTATTAAAGGAAAAATTCCTTTTTTTTTCAAATTGTTTTTTATTTTTTTTCTTAGAATTAAATTTGATGTCCAAATTTTTAATAAATCTTTAAAATTATATTTATTTGTTGTTTCTGTTTGCCAAATTTTATGAAATAAATATGCTTGAGACATTAACAAAATATTTTCTTGATTAAAGTTATTCGAATATTCATAACTAATTTTATCTTTTCTATACCCAATTCGAGAAGTTGTTGATAAATTCCATGTTTTTTTCTCTTTGCTAAAAATTAAATTTTGTTTAATTTTTAATATTAAATTAATATTAAATCGAAGAAAATAAAAATAAAATTTTAAAACGTTTTTATTTATTTTATTAAAATTTATTTTTATTAAATATGACCATTTTTTTATTATTTCAATATTTTTTTTACAATATTTTCTGATTTGGTGTCTAATCTCAATAATTTTTTTTTTATTATTAAAAGATACTTTATTTTGATTTTCTAATTTCTTAGAAAATTTTATTTTATCAAAGCCAGTTTTTTTAATTATTTCTTCAATTTTATATTTTTTCAAATCTTTCAATTTTTCCAAATTTTTAATATTTATCAAAATTTTAGATTCATTTTTAATTTGATTTTCTGATAAACTATTTTTGTTAAATTTAGATGTAATTTGTTCTCTTAAATTTTTATTGTTTTTCTTATAATCTAAATCAAGTTCAGAATTATTATTGATTTTAGTATTTAACTTTATTCTTTTTTTCGATTCATTATTAGTTAATTCAGTATTAACAGAATCAATAATAATTTTTTTTTTTATAAAAAAAAAATTAGAATAAATTTTATTAAATTTTAGTAAAATATTTTTTTTCCATCTTTTTCTTACTTCCCTACGAATCGGTTTCCAAAAAGAAGACCTCTTTTTAATATCTCCGAAAGGTGCATTAGTTTGAAAACCCCAGGCTGTTAAATAACTATAATTAATTTTTTTTTTTCTATTTCTAGCAAAATTTTCATTAGTATTCAATAAATTATTTGAAATTTTTTCTTCATTATTTAAAGAATTCAATATATTTTTTTCTTTATTTATTTTAAATTGTAAACTATGCCAAGGTTTTAAACTAAAAGGATATATAATTTTTATTTGAAGACCATCTCTAAGCCATTGTTCTGGCAATTCTTTTTCTGAAACTTCAGTACCATCATAAGTACATTTTATATAAATTTCTTTTTTCCATTCATTCCAATCTTCACTCCATTCAGGAGTTTGAAATAGTATTAAACGAATAATATTTTTAGATATTATTAGTATAGGTAATACCAAATATTTTCTAAAATGTGATTGAATAATTAATAACCAACTTCTTCCCCACTGAGCTAATGGAAAATCCCATCTATTTGCTATTGCAAGACGGTCTGCTTTTGTTTTTTTTATAGTAATATTATTTCCAACTGAAAAAAATAATATTTTTTTCTGTTTTTCTATAGGATTTTTAAAAATATTTTTTAAATAAATTAAATTTAATTTATTTAATGAAAATTGAAATGGAATATGCTTTTCATTTATTCGTAAAAAAAATGGAGAATGTGTTTTAACTTGTAAAATTTTCCATATTAATGTTTTACGTCTTCTAGCACGCATAGAGCCTTTTACTAATTTCCGACGAAAATCAGATTGTTGTGAAAAACGTCTTACAATTTTTCTTCTTTTATCTTTTCCTTTTATAAGATATCCTAAATTTTTTACTTTTCTTTGACGAATATCAGTAACTCCACCAGCTATAACATCAAATTTATCATTTCGTAATTTAGACGTCCATCGTGGCATTTCTTTCGAAATTTCTTGAAGTCGAAATTTTTTATAAAAATAAATTCTTTTTTTTAATAAAAAAAGAATTTTATTTAGTTGAGTAAAATTCTTGGAATTATTTGACGATAAATTTTTCCAAGACCGTTCTAGTATTTGCCATTTTTCTCGCTCTAACTGTTTAAAATATAAAGTTCTTTGTCGTGTAGATAAATTTAAAACAAGTTCCCAATTAAAATATGATGTTCTAGTTAATTTTTTATTTAAAAAAAGTGTATTATCTGATTTTCCAACTAACTCTGAAAAAGTGCTTTGTTTATTTGAATTAATAAGTGCTTGCTCTTCTGAAAAGGTAATTTGCTGTAATTTTGTTTCAAGTTTTTTATTTTTCGATCCCTGAATAAGTAAAACTAAAATCCGACGTGCATCTTTATTTAGGGGTTCCCAAGGTAATGGTAAATTTTTTCGTTCTAATTCTCTCCATCGGTTAGAAATCCAAAATTTAAGTTTATTTTCTTTTTTTGATAAATATGATATTTTTTTATTTTTTTTTAATTCATAAAAATTTTCTGTTAAAAGCCAAGGCGATTTAGATATTATTGTCTTTCCGCGAAACGATCCATTTAAAAAAGGATCATAAATTTTTGTTAAATTATTTCCTTCATTATTAGATAAGCCGGTCTTTTTTTCTATAACGTCTTTTATAAAAAACCCATTGTCTAAAGCTTTAAGTCTATTTTTTAACTCATAGTATAAATTATCTTTTCTTTTTTCTTTAATATTAATCCAATCTTTATAGAAATTCTTAGATAAAATAGATTTTTTCGAAATATTTAAATAATTTTTCAAATCTTTTTTAAAAACAGATAAACTCGGTAAAGCTGTAAAAGATATTTTTTGTTTTCCATCACTTATAGATATAGCAAAAAAATATTGTGATACCTTTTTTTTTACAGGACTTTTATTACTAAATCGGCTATTTTCAATATAGCGTAATGGTCGATTCCATCGACGATAATCAAAAAAGAAGATAGGCCAGGGTTTATTTAGCCATGAAAATCCATAAGCTTTTAATTGTTGGTTAAATTGAAATTCGTCACTTAATTTTTTAGTAAATACGGGTACTGGAGCTCTGCCTAAATATACTAAAAAACACGCTAAAATAAAAATGCTAAATGTTCGATAAATAAGGCGTTTTACTAAAAGATAAAGTACAGGTGAATCCTTCTCTATACGAATTGAAAGTATTTTAGTAAAATTAAAGAAAAAAAAGTGACCACTTAACCAACCGAAAAAACAACTTAAAACAAATAAAAAGTTGTTGCTATAGCGAAAGAGGAAAAGATTAATTAATCTAGCTAATACGGGACTTGGTAAAAGAACGGGATTTAATAATTGAAAAATAAAACTATCAAAAAATATTTTATAAATTCGAGGATCATTAATTGAACTTATAGGACGTAAAGATTGGTAATCTAAAAGGTCTTTAATTCTATACCAATAAAATAAAATATATGGTAGAACTAATAAAGTAACTATGTGAGGTTTTATTAATATTATATAAAGAGGTGAATAATATATTGATAAAAAGATTATTAATTGTCCTAAAATTAAACCACTTATAGCTACAGTACCACTTAGATTTCCCTCTAAAAGAAAAGCTCGTATAGATAAAATTTGAGAAGGGCCGATAGGCAGTGTTGTAAGAAATCCATAATATAGTCCAAATAAAATCAACGGACTTGAAATATTTATCCATGATAATATTGAAGCCCATAGCACACAAAGCTGTAAGGGAGTGTTTGTTATCATAATAAAATATTTTCTTCCTTGAAGGCATAGAAGTAGGATAAAATAAAAAAAGTTAATTTCATTTTGTTAGGTATAAAAGAAGTAAAAAGTGAAATTCAATAAATCGTTTTTTATTCAGTTAATTAACTGAATAAAAAACGATTTATTGAATTTCACAATATTTTAATTCTAATAAATTATTAAAAAGTAAAATACTTAATTAAATTTTATTTTTTTTTCTTTTTTTGTTAAGTCATTCCAACCTAAATTTTCTAAATTATTATTACGTCGTAAAGGACGAGTAACAAGTTCAAGAACATCTCTTGCATTTGTAAAACCATGAATTTGAGCAAAAGTAAATTCAACAGACCATTTGGTATTAATTCCTCTTGCTTCTAAAGGATTTGCATGGGCCATACCAGTAATTGCTAAATCAGGCTGTAATTCACGCATACGTTGTATTTGATTGTAATTATCAGGTTTTTCAACAATGCGTGGCATAGGTATGGACATATTTTTACATGTATTTTGTAAAAATAATAATTCAGCTGCTTGATATCGTTTATCTAAATAGGGAATGCCAATTTCGTAAACGATCATTCCACAACGAATTAAAAATCGAGCTAAAGATATTTCTAAAAGATTATCTCCCATAAAAAAAACGGATTTTCCGCGTACTAAATCTAAATAGTCTTTTAAATTTTCCCATATTTGTTCTTCTCTCTTCTCCAAACCTTCGGGTTTAATTCCAAATACGGAACAAATTTTTTCGATCCAAGCCCGTGTCCCATCAGGACCAATAGGAAAAGGTGCCCCTATTAGTTTACATTTACGACGTCTCATTAAAGTTGTTGCTGTACGACTCAAAAACGGATTAACACCGCATACATACACTTGATCACCTAATGAGGGAAGATCAGTATATCTTTGAGTTGGCAACCAACCTGATACTTGAACAGATTGCCGTTTTAATTCTGAACTAAGTTGAGAAGCTACAGTAGAAGGTAAAGAACCAAAAAGAACTAGTGGAGGATTTTTTTTTAATTTTTCAAAAAGTTTAGTAGTAGTTTTTTCTTTTTTTTCGAGAGAAAGAAAAGAAAAAAAATTTTGTATATTTGAATCTTGTGTTACTTTTTTTCTATCAATTAATAAAATTTGTTCCGGGCAACGATGTGCCATAGCAGCTAAAACAGTATCCTCTCCCTGAGTAAATGCATAATCTAGCCCATTTGCTCTTGCTACTATAATTGGTATACCAAGCTCATTTTCTAGTTTCGGTGCCATGCCTTCTAAATCCATTTTTATTATTTCCGTGGTACAGGTACCAATCCATATAATAACACTTGGATTTCGATCTTTTTTAATTTGAAGACAAAGTCGTTTTAATTCTTCATAATCATTTAATTGAGCTGAAATATCTCCTTCTTCTAATTCTGCCATAGCATAGCGAGGTTCCGCGAAAATCATAACTCCTAAAGCATTTTGTAAAAAATAACCACATGTTTTTGTACCTACCACTAAAAAAAAGCTATCTTCAATTTTTTGATATAACCAAGCTACACAACTAATAGGGCAAAAAGTGTGATAATTACCTGTTTCGCATTCAAAAGTGAGAGTTTCAGATATTTTATTTGACATAGATATAATTCCTTAACTAATAAACTAAATAAATTAAATTTTAAATTATGGTAAAATCCAGTAAGTTTTCTTTATGCTCTTTTTCTTCTTGATTTTTACTAATAGGATTTAAATAAAAATCAGATAGTAAGCTAAATAATTCTCGATCTGGAACTTCTTTTGGTACAATCCCTTCTGGTTGTGATAAAATTTGATCCGCTATATTTAAATAGAAATCACAAACATAATTGAGAAAAGGTTGTGATTCTACCATTTCAAATAATGTTTTACCTTTTACTCTAGATACTCGAATATCTTCGATAAGAGGTAATACTTCTAATACAGGCATTGGACAAGCTTCTACATATTTATCGATTAAATCTCGTTTTGATGTTCTATTTCCCACTAGTCCTGCTAGTCGAAGTGGATGTGTACGAGCTTTTTCTCGAACTGAAGCGGCAATACGATTAGCTGCAAACAATGCATCAAATCCATTATCTGTTATAATTATACAATAATCAGCATAATTTAATGGAGCAGCAAACCCGCCACAAACTACATCACCCAAGACATCAAATAAAATAATATCATATTCATAAAAAGCATTTAATTCTTTCAATAATTTTACAGTTTCTCCTACAACATAGCCTCCGCAGCCAGCTCCTGCAGGTGGTCCTCCCGCTTCTACACAATCAACACCTCCGTAACCTTTGTAAATAACATCTTCGGGCCAAACATCTTCATAATGATAGTCTTTTAAT